TAGATATATCGATATTTGGGCTGGAGTTGACAAACAAGCAATAACAATATTATTGTTTCTTAGTGTCGATTAGAAGTTGAAATGGGGCGTGGCCAAGTGGTAAGGCAACGGGTTTTGGTCCCGCTATTCGGAGGTTCGAATCCTTCCGTCCCAGCGCAGTCCATTTTTGATGCTCCATTATTCCCATAGAAAGAAATAGGGGAGTGGGTAGGAGTTAATCCATATTAATTTAAATATCCGTATCGGTTCGAATTTCATTAACAAATGATCAAGTTCCATATTATATAGAAATATGTTATGGAGCTGATGTTTTTTCTTTGAATCTAATTTGATTTAGGTATTTCGTGTTTGACTCTAATGAAAAATTTGAAATCGATTTAACGATTGAGGCAGGGGTGATTTATCCTATCCCTTTGTATTCACTTTATCACTTATCGCAAGAGTCGATATTACTCAACCCCATTTAAACCAAATACATATCAATCATATAATATAATATAATCATATCAAATGAGGAAATGTTTAGCTTATATGGTACGTATCACTTTATTTCAATGACAAGAAAATTGTTAGTTTTTTGTGAAAAAGATTTGTTTTATAATCCTTAAATTATTAAATTATTTAAACTGAAATTCTAGATATTCTAGAATCTAGAATATCTAGAACAGTGACAATTGTTCAGTCTATCTGATAGATACGAAAAACCTTCCCTATTTTTTTTCGATTTTTATTTTCGTAATCAGATGAAAAGAATAAAGATTCAAATCTTAACTTACATCATTTTTTTATACATCTCATGAAAAAAATAGATTTCTTTCTTCTTTTCTTTGATCTATTTCAAATTTCTATTTGAAATTAAATCAGTGATGAGTCAATTCAAAAAGAAAGACCGATCTTCCTAAGGTGATGCTTATTGTCCAATTTTCTTCAAATTGAATCAAATTTCATAATAATAATGATGTAGAAATAGGAAACTTTTTTCAATTTCAATTAGAAAGATTTTTTTTTATTTTAATAAAAAAAATCTTTCTAATGATTCCTTGTACGTGGAATCTTTGAAAAAGTAGGAAATCGTTTAATCTATCCTATTGAGTCACTTGAAGATGCAGATTCAAAAAGTTATTCGTTTCTCTATTTCTATTTTTTTTCTCGGATCTATATATTATTTATGTATGTTAAAAATGCCGTCTTGCTAAGACTTTTTCAGAAAAATCGTTCCACATATCATATATTCATATATAGAAGAAGAGTCTAGATTACGATGTCTATGGACAGCCGAACCAGTGACTATTCATGATTCCATAATTGAATCAATTTCATACCGGTTCCAAATTAGAGGAATGTTATGGTAAAACTTCGTTTGAAACGATGTGGTAGAAAGCAACGTGCGACTTGAAGGACACGATCCATTGTGGATTTTTACATCCACCATTTTTGATTTGTCTAAGAATAAGGGTGCTCTTGGCTCGACATTGTTTGTTCTGTTACACCCGAACCCTTCGTTTTTTGTTGGGTTGTAAATAGTCCATGGTGGAGCTCGAATAGAAAGTATTAATTCATTTCTCAAGGGTAAAGATCTAGGGTTAATGCCAATTAATTGGAGGAACAACTTCGTAAATATATCGAACATATATAGGAATCGAAAGGATCCAATTCGAGCAAGTTTCCAATTCAAAAGCAAAACTTGTCGAAATTGATTCAAATTTTTCGATTCAAAGTGTATCACGCGGGAATCAACTGTCCATAGGATTCTTTGATCGAAAAAATCAAAAGGGGGTATGTTGCTGCCATTTTATTTTGAAAGGATTAAGAAACACCGAAGTAATGTCTAAACCCAATGATTAAAAATAAGGAAAGGATCTAAGAACAAGGAAACACCCTTTTACTTTTAATTGTCTCGATCGTCTCAATAACTGGATCGGACTAAAGAATCCAAATAGAATTTGAAATGGTTTAAACGAGACAAACAAAGGGGAGTAAAGACTACTCAATAAATGAAATTGACGAAAGATTTTTCCTTTGAACTATTTGAGGATTATCCAACTTGAGTTATGAGTACGAATGGTTTCTTTTTCATTTTCAGGAAGAAAAAAAGACTGAAATCATAGTCTAAAATCATAGTCTAATTGATTTTATGGGCCCATTTGTCATTTAATTTATTAGAATTGCATATATAGACAAAACTTCGAATCAAATCGTTTTTTTCGCGAGCCGTACGAGGCGAAAACTTCCTATACGGTTCTAGGGGGGGTATTGTTCATCTACATCTATCCCAATGAGCCATCTATCGAATCGTTGCAATTGATGTTCGATCCCGAAGAGAAGGAAAAGCTCTTAGAAAGGTGGGCTTTTATGATCCAATGAAGAATCAAACTTATTTAAATGTTCCTCTTATTCTTTATTTCCTTGAAAAGGGTGCTCAACCCACAGGAACTGTTCAGAATCTTTTAAATAAAGCGGAAGTTTTTAAGGAATTTTCGCCTAATCAAATGAAATTCAATTAAAGAAATACCAGGGGGGGTAGCGACTTGTATATAACTTTGTCTAATTTTTTTCTACTTGCCCCCCCTTTTGTTCTGTCGTATTCGTATTTATTTATCATAGTTTCCGTCGAATCTTATGCTCTAGATGGTCTAGAATGACAAAATGGATTGATCTTATAAATATCAAATTTGGGCATTTCCTTTGATTGTGTGGTTTTAATTGGAACTCGACTAACCAACAACAAGGAATCTACTTTGCTTATTCCACTTCGATTGATGAAATACATTAGCATTAGGGACTAAAAAATCCGATATTTTTTTTTGGAATTCTTCCATTTATACTTTTTCTATCTATGTAGATTAGATATGTAGTGTCAATCCAAGACAATTTTGAATATTATTGTATTGCATTGTTAAATTTAAATTCAAAGAATTTCAAAAAGGATTTTAATGCAATTTATTTTTTCTACTGTATTCTTTTCTCAACATTTATATTGACAACAGTGTATTGAACAAATATAATTCATCGTGATAAGCGAGCCGGGTCTATTTATTTTTGTCCCATGGTTTTGTTACTTTATCTTATTCAAAAGATGCTTTCTTTGATACAAGAGGTTTTTTTGATTGAAACAAAGCTAACAAAGCTAGATAACATAAGAGATGCTCTATCCATAAGGTTTGATTAGCTTGTATAATATCTTTTCTCTTTGTTTAAATTCAATTAAATTGATTTTGATTGTATCTATACACCCTTTGTTGAAGTTTTGTTTAATCTATGTGTTCTTCGGGTTGCTAACTCAACGGTAGAGTACTCGGCTTTTAAGTGCGGCTAGAATCTTTTACACATTTGGATGAAGTGACGAATTCGTCCGTACCCTTGGTAAACTTTGGAAGACCACGACTGATCCTGAAAGGGAATAAATGGAAAAAGCAGCATGTCGTATCAATGGAGAGTTCTGAGGATATTTCATTCTTATCGGATTCGTCCAAAACCTTGTTCGAATTCTTGGAACGGAACAAAATAAAGTTGGGTCGAATGAATAAATGGATAGGAGCCCTGTGGCTTCAATTAATTATCAGAAAGAAAAAGCAACCAGCTTCTGTTCTTAATTTGAATAATTTCCCGATCTAACTAGACGTTAAAAAGAAATTAGTGCCTGGCGCGGGAAGCACTTTATCCCTCTACGGGTGGATTCTATTTTTTTTTAATGAATCCTAACTATTGACATTCTCCATTATGGAATGAAGATGTGTGTGTAAAAGAAGCAGTATATTGATAAAGAAAGTTTTTTCCGAAATCAAAAGAGCGATTAGGTTTAAAAAATAAAAGATTTCTAACCATCTTGTTATTCTATAACATAAACATAGGCGAATTAAATGAAATGTATGGAAAAAGGATAGGGTAGAGAATCTGTTGATAAGTTTACCTGTCCCCGAGGTATCTATTTTTACAGAATACCTTGTTTTGACTGTATCGCACTATGTATCATTTGATAACCCCCAAAATCTTCTACCTTTGATTCAAATCGAATTTCAAATGGAGGAAATCCAAAGATATTTACAGCTAGAGAGATCTCAACAACATCACTTCCTATATCCACTTATCTTTCAGGAATATATTTATGCATTTGCTCATAATCGTGCTTTGAGTAGATCGGTTTTGTCGGAAAATCTGGGTTATGACAATAAATCCGGTTTACTGATTGTAAAACGGTTAATTACTCGAATGTATCAACAGAATCATTTTATTATTTCTCCTAATGATTCTAACCAAAATCCATTTTGGGCGCGCAACAAGAATTTGTATTCTCAAATCATATCAGAGGGGTTTGCTTTTATTGTCGAAATTCCATTTTCTTTACAATTCCTATCTTGTCTAGAAGTGGAAACGAACAAGATAGGAAAATCTCAGAATTTACGATCAATTCATTCAATATTTCCCTTTTTCGAGGACAATTTTTCACATTTAAATTTTGTGTTAGATATAGTAATACCTCACCCTGTCCATGTGGAAATCTTGGTTCAAATCCTTCGCTATTGGGTAAAAGATGCTTCCTCCTTGCATTTATTACGAGTCTTTCTCAACGAATATTGTAATTGGACTAGTCTTATTACTCCAAAGAAAGCTAGTTCCTCTTTTTCAAAAAAAAATAAAAGATTATTCTTATTCTTATATAATTCTCATGTATGTGAATATGAATCCATTTTCGTCTTTCTACGTAACCAATCTTTTCATTTACGATCAACATCTTCCGGAGTTCTTCTTGAACGAATCTATTTCTATATAAAAATAGAACGTCTTGTAAACGTCTTTGTTAAGATTAAGGATTTTCGGGCAAACCCGTGGTTGGTCAAGGAACCTTTCATGCATTATATTAGGTATCAAAGAAGATCCATTCTGGCTTCAAAAGGGACATCTATTTTCATGAATAAATGGAAATTGTACCTTGTCACTTTTTGGCAATGGCATTTTTCGTTGTGGTTTCATCCAAGAAGGATTTATATAAACCAATTATC